AGTTTGGGCTCTAGAAGGCTTGGGGGTTGCTCATATTTTACAAGAGATGCTTACTTATAAATCGGATCATATTAGAGCTCGGCAGGAGGTACTTGGTACTACCATCATTGGAAGAACAATATCTAATCCTGAAGATGCTCCAGAATCTTTTCGATTGCTCGTTCGAGAACTACGATCCTTAGCTCTGGAACTGAATCATTTCCTTGTATCTGAAAAGAACTTCCGGATTACTAGGAAGGACGTTTAATCGGAATGCATTTTTAGTTTTCTTCTATGCTTCTATGATCGATCATTATAAACATCAACAACTCCGAATTGGCTCGGTTTCGCCTCAACAAATAAGGGCTTGGGCTACTAAAATATTATCGAACGGGGAGAGAGTTGGAGAGGTAACAAAACCCCATACTTTTCATTATAAAACTAATAAACCGGAAAAAGATGGATTATTTTGTGAAAGAATCTTTGGGCCTATAAAAAGCGGCATTTGTGCTTGTGGAAATTTTAGAATAATCGAGGATGAAAAAGAAAAATTTTGTCAAAAATGTGGAGTCGAATTTGTGGATTCTAGAACACGAAGATATCAAATGGGCTACATCAAACTAGCCTGCCCGGTAACTCATGTGTGGTATTTGAAACGTCTTCCTAGTTATATTGCGAATCTTTTAGATAAACCCTTTAAAGAATTAGAAGGTTTAGTATACTGCGATGTGTGATTTGATCGAAATCCAGATTTTACAGATTCGAAATGAGAAACTGTCATCCCACTCAATCCATTTGGGATGCCCCAATTCTGACATGCTTTTTTGGGGGAAGTAATATGAAGCTCATAATTTTGGAGTGGGGATTGATCTATGGTTGATTCCGTAACAAATCCAAATAAATAGGAATCTCCAGTTTTACTTCGTGAAAACAAAACTTCTTTTGTTTTTTTATTTACTATTTTAATTTAAAAGAAAGAAAGTGGTTAATTCCACAAATAAGGAAATTTGTTATGGTTATAAGAGCCTATCTATCGCGTATAGGCTTTAAGGACGTCGTAGCATAATCGTCGAAGTAAAATTAAAATATTGGGACCTAAAAGATCGAATAGAACGATATATAAACAAATAAATCCTTTTTGAATTCGAAGAGACTCCTTTAATTAAAGTGGATTCATGATTCAAAGGGAAGTAGACTACTCAAGAATTTCACACTTTATTTATGATTTATGTCGTACTTTTGAATAAAGAATTCAGAAAATATAAGTTCGAAACTCTAACCTAAGGAAAAAAGTCAATGAAAAATTAATTAACGAAATGGCTTTTTCTCTGGAAACTTGAGTAAGGAGTAGATTTTTAGGGGTTTTTCTAATTTGAAAGCGAGAATCACTTTCTTTATTTGGTATAACTACTTGAGCCGGATGAGAGGAAACTTTCACGTCCGATTTTGAGGGGGGGGGTAGATCCTATAGTATCCTATCCCAATTTTTCTTTTGCTAGGTCTATAATTAAAAAACCGACTTTCTTACGATTACGAGGTTCATTCGAATATGAAATTCAATCTTGGAAATATAGCATCCCTTTTTTTTTTACTACCCAAGGCTTCGATACATTTCGAAATCGCGAAATCTCTACTGGAGCAAGGGCTATCCGAGAACAATTAGCCGATCTAGATTTGAGAATTATTATAGATTATTCATTTGTTGAATGGAAAGAATTAGGGAAAGAGGGGTCCATAGGTAATGAATGGGAAGATCGAAAGGTTGGAAGAAGAAAGGATTTTTTGGTTAGACGCATGGAATTAGCTAAATATTTTATTCGAACGAATATCGAACCAGAATGGATGATTTTATGTCTATTACCAGTTCTTCCCCCCGAACTAAGACCGATCATTCAAATAGATGGAGGTAAACTAATGAGTTCGGATATTAATGAACTATATAGAAGAGTTATCTATCGGAACAATGCTCTTAATGAACTATTAATAACAAGTAGGTCTACTCCAGGGGAATTAGTAATGTGTCAGGAGAAATTGATACAAGAAGCCGTGGATACACTTCTTGATAATGGAATTCGTGGACAACCAATGAGGGATGGTCATAATAAAATTTATAAGTCATTTTCAGGTATAATTGAAGGAAAAGAGGGAAGATTTCGTGAGACTTTGCTTGGCAAACGAGTCGATTATTCAGGACGTTCCGTTATTATCGTAGGTCCGTCACTTTCATTACATCAATGTGGCTTACCTCGCGAAATAGCAATAGAGCTTTTCCAGATATTTGTAATTCGCGGTTTAATTAAACAACATCTTGCTTCGAACATAGGAGTTGCGAAGAGTCAAATTCGGGAAAAAGAACCCATTGTATGGGAAATACTTCAGGAAGTTATGCAAGGACATCCTGTATTGCTGAATAGAGCACCTACTCTGCATAGATTAGGCATACAGGCATTCCAACCCATTTTAGTGGAAGGACGCGCTATTTGTTTACATCCATTAGTTTGTAAGGGATTCAATGCAGATTTTGATGGAGATCAAATGGCTGTTCATGTGCCTTTATCTTTGGAGGCTCAAGCGGAGTCTCGTTTCCTTATGTTTTCTCATATGAATCTTTTGTCTCCAGCTATTGGTGATCCCATTTCTGTGCCAACGCAAGATATGCTTATTGGACTCTATTTATTAACGATCAGAAATAGCCGAACTATTTGTGCAAATCGGTATAACCCATGGAATTTCAAAAACGAGAATTCCCAAAATGAACTAGTTGATAATAATCATGATACTAAGTATACAAAAAAATACCCTTTTTCTAATTCTTATGATGCAATTGGAGCTTCTCGGCAGAAAATAAGCAATTTAGATATAGATAGTCTTTTGTGGCTTCGGTGGCGACTGGATCAAAACTTTATTGCTTCAAGAGAAGCCCCTATCGAAGTTCATTATGAATCCTTGGGTACTTATTATGAAATTTATGAACACTATCGAAAAGTAAGAAGTGTAAAAAAAGAAATTCGTTGTATATACATTCGAACCACGATTGGTCATATTTCCCTTTATAGAGAAATCGAAGAAGCCATACAAGGATTTTATCGGGCCTGCTCATAGGGTACCTAATCATATGTTACTTAACCTAAGTAATTCTATAGATACCGATGAAAGTTCATGTTTCAATGGTTCAACTAGTATCATAGTTCCTCCCTTTCCACATGAATCATGATCGATAAAAGGAAGTTTTTTAATCACCAACTCAAATCCATTGTTGAATTCAGAATATAGAGGTATTTATGACAGACGGGGTCAATTTGGTCTTTCACAATAAAATAATAGATGGCACTGCCATGAAACGACTTATTAGGGGATTACTAGATCACTTCGGAATGGCATATACATCACACATCTTGGATCAAGTAAAAACTCTGGGTTTTCAGCAAGCCACTGCTACATCGATTTCATTAGGAATTGATGATCTTTTAACAGTTCCCTCGAAAGGATGGCTAATCCAAGATGCTGAAAAACAAAGTTTAATTTTGGAAAAATACTACCAGGATGGGAATATCCACGCGGTAGAAAAATTACGTCAATCTATTGAGATATGGTATATTACAAGTGAATATTTGCGACAAGAAATGAATCCAAATTTTAGGATGACTGATCCCCTTAATCCCGTCCATTTAATGTCTTTTTCGGGAGCTAGAGGAAATGCATCTCAAGTACATCAATTAGTCGGTATGAGAGGATTAATGTCGGATCCCCAAGGACAAATGATTGATTTACCCATTCAAAGCAATTTATGCGAAGGCCTTTCGTTAACAGAATATATTATTTCTTGCTACGGAGCTCGCAAAGGAGTTGTCGATACTGCTGTACGAACATCAGATGCTGGATATCTCACGCGCAGACTTGTTGAAGTAGTTCAACACATTGTTGTACGTAGAACGGATTGCGGAACTATACAAAGTATTTCTGTGAGTCCTCACAAAGGGATGCTGTTGGAAAGAATTTTTAGCCAAACATTAATTGGTCGTGTATTAGCAGATGATATATATATGGGTTCTCGATGTATTGCCGCTCGTAATCACGATATTGGAATTGGACTTGCCAATCGATTAATAACCTTTCAAGGACAACCAATATCTATTCGAACCCCCCTTACGTGTAGAGGTACATCTTGGATCTGTCGATTATGTTATGGTCGGAGTCCTACTCATGGCGACCTAGTCGAATTAGGAGAAGCTGTAGGTATTATTGCGGGTCAATCTATTGGAGAACCGGGTACTCAACTGACATTAAGAACTTTTCATACCGGTGGAGTATTCACAGGGGGGACTGCAGGACATGTACGGGCCCCCTCTAATGGAAAAATAAAATTCAATGAGTATTTGGTTCATCCCACACGTACACGTCACGGACACCCTGCTTTTCTATGTTATATCGATTTGTATGTAATTATTGAGAGTGCCGATTTTCTACATAACGTGAAGGTTCCACCAAAAAGTTTGATTTTAGTTCAAAATAATCAATATGTAAAATCGGAACAGGCGATTGCTGAGATTCATTCGGGAATATCCACGTTGAATTTAAAAGAAAGGGTTCGAAAACATATTTATTCTGACTTCGAGGGAGAAATGCATTGGAGTACCGATGTGTACCATGCACCTGAATTTACATATAGTAATGTTCATCTCTTACCAAAAACAAGTCATTTATGGATATTATCGGGAGATCCGTGCCGAGCCACCGTAGCCCCCCTTTTGCTACACAAGGATCAAGATCAAATGAAGGTTTATTCCCGTTCTGTCGAACGAAAATTTTTTTCTAAACTATCAGTGACTAATGATCAAGTGAGACACAAATTCTTTCTCTACAAAAATTCTGATTTATTGGCAAAGAGGCGGAAAAATAGATTTTGCATCCCATTTCAATCAATTCCAGAACAAGAGAAAGAACTAATGCCCCATTCGGGTATAGTGATTGAAATAGCCCTAAATGTTATTTTACGTAGAAAAAGAATTATTGCGTATTTCGATGATCCTAGATATAAAATAAATAATTCGGGAATTAATAAATATGAGACTATCGTTAAAAAAGACGATTTGATTGAGTATCGAAGAGTCAAAGAAATTAGTCAAGGAAAAAACAAAAAAGATAAACTATTTTTCATTCCGGAGGAAGTGCATATCTTACCCGGATCTTCTTACATAATGGTACGGAACAATAGTATCATTGGAATAGGTACACGAATCACTTTAAATAGAAGAAGCGGTGCATGTGGATTGGTACGAGTGGAGATTAAAAAAAAAAAAATGGAACTAACAATTTTTTCTGGAGATATCTATTTTACTGTAAAAACCGATAAGATATTCCGACACAGTGACATCGTGATATCACCAAGATCGGGAAAAACAAATTCCAAGGAATTCAAAAAAAAACTGAAAAATTGGGTCTATGTCCAACAGATTACACTTACCAAGAAAAAGTCTTTTGTTTTGGTTCGACCTGTAGTCATATCTGAAACAGCAGAGGGTATAAGTTTAACAACACTCTTCCCGCAAGATATGTTACAGGAAGTGGATAATGTCCAATTTCAAATTGTCAATTATATCTTGGGTAAACCCATAATTTTGGGAGGATTTTCTGGCATAAGTATTCAATTATTTCGGACGTGTTTAGTATTGAATTGGAACCAAGACAAAAACAAATTTTTGATAGAACAGGCCTATGCTTCCCTTGTTGAAGTAAGAGCAAAGGGTTTAATGCGCGATTTTCTAAGAATTGACTTAGTGAAAGCTCCTATTTCGTATACCGGAAAAAGGAATGATCCGCCAGGTTCAGGATTGATTTCTGATAATGGATCAGATCGCATCAATATCAATCCCTTTTATTACAAGGAACGAAAGATTCAAGAATCGATTAACCAAAATCAAGGAACTATTCGTACGTTTTCATTAGTGAATAAAAATAATGAATATCAATCTTTGATAATTTTGTCATCATCTGATTGTTCTCGAACGGGTTTATTCGACGGTGTAAAATATCACAATATAAAAAACAAACCAATTAAAAGGGATTCCATAATGAATTCGTTGGGCCCTGTAGGAACAGTCCTTCCAATTGTGAATTTTTATTTTTTTTACTATTTAATAACTCATAATCAGATCTTGGTAAATAACTATTTGCAACTTGACAATTTTAAAAAGATTTTTGAAGTACTTAAATTTTATTTCATAGATGAAAATGGAATAATTTATAATATCGGTACATGCAGTAACATAATTTTAAATCTATTCCATTTGAATTGGTATTTTCTCCACCACAATTATTGTGAGGAGACGTCCACAATAACGAGTCTTGGACAGTTTATTTGTGAAAATGTATGTATAACCAAAAATGTACCACACAAAAAATCGGGTCAAGTTCTAATTGTTCAAATAAGTTTTGTAGTAATAAGAGCAGCTCAGCCTTATTTAGCCACTCCCGGCGCAACTGTTCATGGGCATTATGGGGAAATCCTTTACGAAGGAAATACATTAGTTACATTTCTATATGAAAAATCCAAATCTGGTGATATAACACAGGGTCTTCAAAAGGTGGAACAGGTCTTAGAAGTGCGTTCGATTGATTCAATATCAATGAATCTGGAAAGGCGGGTTCGGGGTTGGAACGAACATATAACAAGAATTCTTGGAATTCCTTGGGGTTTCTTGATTGGTGCTGAACTAACTAGAGTACAAAGTCGTATTTCTTTGGTTCAGAAGATCCAAGAAATTTATCTATCTCAGGGGGTTCAAATTCATAATAAACATATAGAGATGATTGTACGTCAAATAACATCAAAAGTTTTGGTATCCGAAGATGGAATGTCTAATGTTTTTTCACCCGGAGAATTGATTGGATTGTTACGAGCGGAGCGAACGGGGCGTGCTTTTGAAGAAGCCATCTGTTATCAAGCTATATTATTGGGAATAACGAGAACATCTTTGAACACTCAAAGTTTTATATCCGAAGCTAGTTTTCAAGAAACTGCTCGAGTTTTAGCAAAAGCCTCCCTCCGGGGTCGTATCGATTGGTTGAAAGGGTTGAAAGAAAATGTTGTTCTGGGGAGTATGATACCCGCTGGTACTGGATTCAAAGGATTTGTGCACCGGTCAAGGCAAGATAACAACATTCCTTTGGAACCCCCCCAAAAAAATCTCTTCGGGGGGGAAATGGGAGATATTTTGTTCTACCACAGAAGATTTTTGGATTCTTACATTTTAAATGATTCTCATAGGATTTCAGGATTCTTAAGATAAGAACAAATTTTTCCTTCGAATTGTGCCAGTTCCAATTTTGATTTGGTAATAAAAAAAATAACAAATAGAAAGGAATTAACCAACAGGTAATCTTTGGTAGAAGATAAGGTTCCGTCGGAACAATTTTTTTCCAGTACTTCGTCTCTTTTTTTTTAAACAAAAAAGAGAAAGTGTGAGGAGAAATGACAAGAAGGTATTGGAACATCAATTTGGAAGAGATGATGGAGGCAGGAGTTCATTTTGGTCATGGTACGAGAAAATGGAATCCTAGAATGGAACCTTATATCTCTGGAAAGCGCAACGGTATTCATATTCCAAATCTTACTATAACTGCTCGGTTTTTATCAGAAGCTTGTGATTTGGTTTTTGATGCAGCAAGTAGAGAAAAACAATTCTTAATTGTTGGTACAAATAATAAAGTAGCTAATTCAGTAGCATGGGCTGCAATACGGGCTCAGTGTCATTATGTTAATAAAAAATGGCTCGGTGGTATGTTAACGAATTGGTCCACTACAGAAATGAGACTTCATAGGTTCAGGAATTTGAGAGCAGAACAAAAGATGGGGAAACTCGACCGTTTTCCAAAAAGGGATGCGGCTGTGTTGCAGAGACAATTATTTCATTTGCAAACATATCTAGGTGGAATTAAATATATGGTGGGGTTGCCTGATATTGTAATCATCGTTGATCAACAAGAAGAATATACGGCTCTTCGCGAATGTATTGCTTTGGGAATTCCAACGATTTGTTTTATCGATACAAATTGTGACCCGGATCTCGCGGATATTTCGATTCCGGCGAATGATGATACTACAGCTTCAATCCGATTAGTTCTTAACAAATTAGTATTCGCAATTTGTGAAGGTCGTTTTAGCTTTATATGAAATCCTTGAGTATAAAAATATAAGATAAAGAACTTCATAACCCCATAAATATATGAGTCAAGTTAAGAAAGAAGCAGTTGAATCAAAATAATTCTTTTTAAAGTTCTATTTTTAACCGAGGTCAATATGGATGTTATATTATGTTCCACCAATACCCTAAAGGGGTTATACAATATATCCGATGTGGAAGTAGGCCAACATTTCTATTGGCAAATATTAGGTTTCCAAGTCCATGCTCAAGTCCTTATTACTTCTTGGGTTGTCATTGCTATCTTATTAGGTTCAGTCACTCTAGCTGTTCGAAATCCACAAACCATTCCCACTGATGATCAGAATTTTTTCGAATATATCCTTGAATTCATTCGAGACGTGAGTAAAACTCAGATTGGAGAAGGATATGGTCCTTGGGTTCCCTTTATTGGAACTATGTTTCTATTTATTTTTGTTTCGAATTGGTTGGGGGCTCTTTTACCTTGGAAAATAATACAGTTACCTCATGGAGAGTTAGCTGCGCCCACGAATGATATAAATACTACTGTTGCTTTAGCTTTACTCACCTCATTGGCATATTTCTATGCGGGTCTTACAAAAAAAGGATTGGGTTATTTCAGTAAATACATTCAGCCAACTCTAATACTTTTACCTATTAATATCCTAGAAGATTTCACAAAACCTCTATCACTTAGTTTTAGACTTTTTGGCAATATATTAGCTGATGAATTAGTAGTTGTTGTTCTTGTTTCTTTAGTACCTTCAGTGATTCCTATACCTGTTATGTTCCTTGGATTATTTACAAGTGGTATTCAAGCTCTTATTTTTGCAACTTTAGCCGCGGCTTATATAGGCGAATCACTAGAGGGTCATCATTAGAGATTTTTAAATAAAATAAATAAAAAAAGAGATCGAAAAGATATTTTTCCACTTAAGCCAATCCACCCACTCTTGTGAATGTTTCAAATAATTATAATTATTTGAAAATCCAATTAAATTTAAGATAAGATATAAATGTATATGTGATAGTAGATATTGATTATCTATTCATATATAAATGAAATTAATGTGAATTTTGGTACTAAAGTAGAAGTCTTTCCTTTTTGTCTGTGATTGTGAATTGAATGACTAAAAGGATGAAATTAAGAATAATAAAAAGCTATAAGATTTATAGAGTGGTTCGAAAGTAATATGAATTCATAAAAAAAGCACCGTGGATAGAAATGAAAAAGGAAATATCGAAGTAGTTCTGATGGTGTAATATTATGTATTATTTCTTCAATTCGGGGTTCTTAGTTACTTCAACTGGCTGGATGAATTTTCTTATCTATGGAGAATAATGAAATCATAATTAATTGGTTGATTGTATGTATCATTAACTATTTTTTTTTTGCGAGGAATTTTTCATGAATCCACTGATTTCTGCTGCGTCTGTTATTGCTGCTGGATTGGCTGTAGGGCTTTCTTCTATTGGACCTGGAGTGGGTCAAGGTACCGCCGCGGGCCAAGCTGTAGAAGGTATCGCAAGACAGCCCGAAGCAGAGGGGAAGATACGAGGTACTTTATTACTTAGTCTAGCTTTTATGGAAGCTTTAACAATTTATGGATTGGTTGTAGCATTAGCGCTTTTATTTGCGAATCCTTTTGTTTAATACTAGAAATATCAAAAATTAGAAATCTAAAAAAAACTAATATGTATTTTATTTTCTTAGACTTATTATTTACTTTTTTGAATTATGTCAAGATATCACCCCCATACTTTATATTTATTCGTTGATAAAAAAACGAACCCATGGAACGGGCCGATTTGAAGATGTAAAATTTTCATAACAACTCACTTTTGCCCCTCCCGTTCTT